CTATTTCTATATTTATTTACTTATATTATAGATATAAAAATATATATAAAAGTAAATATAATATAAATAAATAATATAAATAGATAAATAAAACGAAAAAGCGGGTAGCGGGAATCGAACCCGCATCGGTAGCTTGGAAGGCTAGGGGTTATAGTCGACGTCAACTCAGGATTTTTAACGTCTCTAATTCAAAACCGAACATGAAACTTTGGTTTCATTCGGCTCCTTTATGGAAGATGGAGAAATTCCATGATTGAAGCTGTGAACGAAAAAAAAAAAAAGCAACAAAATTTGACCCATAACATCTATGTCAGCTTTTCTATCTTGAATACATTCAAGACAGCTCGCTTTATAGATGATCCCTCTATAAGATATAAGAGGAAGATTAGAAAAATCTTTCTAGTTAGTTCGTTCTCTATTTCTAGTGGAGAGAATCCTGAGGAAAAGCCTTTTTTCTACCGAGCTAAACGAATATGTTGATGTCTATAGTAAACCAAAGTCATCATTTTATAGCTATTTTGCTTCAATTTTCCCTCGACAAATAAAAATGGAAGATTTAGTTACGATTAGAAATTTTTTTACTTTATCCATGGATCTTTTACTCATACTCATTCAATTGGAAGTATTAATCAAATTCAATAACAATTCTGTTTCGTAATTTCAGAATCCAATTTTCAAATTTCTAATTCAAATTTGGATAAAAATCACGAGAATGTGGATTTGTCCTCGAATTTGTCATTGCGAGGTAAAGGGTTAAATCCTTTTTAAGAAATGCAGTTTTTGTTCGGAATACAAAGAAAACCGAAGGACCCCTTAACTATTAGGGGATTCATATAACGAATCTCACTTTTACCACTAAACTATACCCGCTACAATGTCATTATTGTATAAAAATGGGTTTTTGTCGAACAAAAAAAATTGTAGCGGTATCAGCAAAAATAGGGTGTTGATGCCTTTTCTCAGGTGACTCTAATTATTAAATTATTAATAAAAGGGATTAGTTAAATAACCTGTTCTATCTTTTTTTGCTCGAGGGTTTTTGACCAATTAGGGTTCGATAAAATAACTTCAGTTATAACCTAAAAATATCTGATGGAAGAATCCACGGTTAAATAATTTAACCCCCTTTTTTCAAGTAAAGAATTTCTCAAATAAAAAGGGGAGGATCCTTTTAATTATCCTTTCTTTTTTTTACGTCTAGTTTTCGGAATTAGTTCCAACTATATCTAGTAAAAAAAAAAAAGAAAGAATAATCCCTTTTAGACTAAAGTATTTTGAAAAGGCCCGGCTAGGTACTAACCCGGCCAGGCCGTGGGAATGAAAAAGCCCTTACTCTTACTTTATCAAAAAAAATCATGGGATTGCGGTTAAACCTTCTTTAGATTTATATAATAAAGGAAAAATCAAGAAGAAATACTCTTTTCAATCCTTACCTTATACATGTTAAGTAATGTAACATAGTACTTATTCTTTTTCAACTGGAGAGATGGCTGAGTGGACTAAAGCGTCGGATTGCTAATCCGTTGTACGAGCGATTCGTACCGAGGGTTCGAATCCCTCTCTTTCCGTTTCCGTTGAAGTTATCTTTTCGTTTTCTTTAATATTTATCGGAAAGGAAATCCTTTTTATTTTGTTAAAGTAAAATTCCTATTTAAATTGAAAGGAGTAAATCGAAAAAATTCTAAGAAAATCTGAAAATAAAGCAAAAGAAAGGAAAAAGTCTTATCCTATTTTTTTATTCTTCTCGTCCAGGATTACGTCCTGGATCATTAGATAGGAATCCGAAGATGAAGAGAGAAACAAAGAATATAACTACTGTGTAAACGAAGAGTTTGAGAGTAAGCATTACAGAATCTCCAATATCATTTTTTTTATAAAAAAGAGAATAGATTCGCCATTTTTATACCACATATCCTAACTATTTTGATACTAAGAAATGAAACAGTTTCAAAAAAAATGAATTTTCATAAATTCATTTGTAATATTTGGAAGAAGACTCTTTCATTACCAAAAGTTTTTAAAATATCTAAAACAAAAATAGTTAATTCTTGAGTAACCCACTCGCGTTTTTCACCGGAAAAGGGTCAGAATGCAGAAATGAGGTGATCCAGATTTAGCGCAACTATTTTATTTGCACCAAGAGCTCAGCTCTATCTGATCTTATCAATTGTTAGCATTTTTATCGAATAAAGCATGCATTTTTCTAGGATAGTTTTTTTCTAAAACAGTATTCTATTAAATAGCTCAGCGAAAGCTTACAGCAGCTTGCCAAACAAAGGCTAAGAGAAAAAATAGCAGGGGTATAACTGGCATAAGATCTACAATTGGATTTAAAAAGGCGTAGGCCTCAGGTAATTTGGCAAATAAAAAATGAATCGAATAAAGGTCAGAATTAAGACAGATACCACTCAAACTGAAGATATTAAGCATAACAAAAGTTTTTTGTTCTTGGAGATAATTGCTTTTTGATTGAGTTATTGATATAAGGGAAAATGAAGAAAGTAAAATAGACTCAAAAACCCTTCTTTTTCTTTGAACTTACCCCAATAAAAATCCTTCCATTTTCAATTCAAATTTTAAATAGAAGAAATTTGAATTTCATACAATATCTTATATCTTAATTCAATTATATGTAATGATCAATCCATTTTTATATAATTCTATATCGACACGTGTTAAAAATTATTCATTCCATAGAAATTTTGGCTGGAATTGACGAATAACCAATACTAACAGTAGTGTTTATTAGTGAAGAATTTAAATGCAGTGGGGCGTGGCCAAGTGGTAAGGCAACGGGTTTTGGTCCCGCTATGCGGAGGTTCGAATCCTTCCGTCCCAGAGGATATGGATTATATGTGAATAAAGAAAGATTTTAAAAAAAAAAAAAACCCCGTTTATTTACAATAACAAGGTAAGTACTTAGAAAAACTGTATCTGCTGGCTCCCTTATTTTAAAGATTAAAATAAAAGAGATTTCTTGGTAGAAATTGAATTCAATCAAGGGTATTAAGTCTCTTCAGACAAGACTCTAGTGGGGTAAAATAAAAACTAGGAACAAGAGCTTAATCCGAATTCTTTTTTTATATCTAGACTAGCTCACCTAGTGCATCTCGGAAAAAAGCCTGTTTTTTATTTATGCTTCATCATCTCCATAACGAGAAGTATCCATTTTAATACCTTGATCCGTTCTATGAAACCTCATTAATAAAAGATCAAGTAAATTACATACGTAACAGATGCTTTTTTCTTTGAACCTCCTTTTTGTAGGTATTTCTATTTTTGCTCTAATTCCAAAAATGAATTACTAATTGTAAATATAGATAACAATTTTGAGAGGAGGTGATCCGTCGATTCTAGTCACTTTATGGAAAGATTACAGAAAATTGACTTTCAAGTAGGGACTTCAATGTATCGTTCTATTTCAGTAACAACAGTGTTTTTCTTTTTGTGATAAATGCTTGTGACCCTTTTAATTGAAATAGTTAATCCATAATTAAGTTGACAGTTGTTTAACTTAGCGAATAGATACGGAAATCCTTTACTCGTTCGATTCCTATTTCTTTAATCAGATAAAGCAATAAGGAAGAAAAATTTTTCACAGATATAACTTTTTTTATCTACTTCATAACGGAATTTGCTTTTTTTTACTTAGCTATTTTCCTTAACCTATCGATGGTTGAATTCGAAAAGAAAGATGGATTTTTCTATCTTAGGATAGGCTGAAAAAAATGTACTGTATTCAAATAATGATGTCGAAGTAAGTAGGAACTTTTTTTTCAATATTTTCCATGATTTCCTGTGAGTTCTCGGTACTCGAAAATGCAGATTCATTAAACAGGACTCGTTTATTCATCTTATTTCTATTGTATTTTTATTATAGAATTCTATTCTTCTATAATTATATAAATATAATACAATATTTTTTATACAATAATATACAATAAAATTTGGGATTTAAATAGGGGATTTAAGTTAAATTCTTCGTGAGGATTTCCTTAGAAAAGAATTTCGCCACCCATATACACGTAAAATGCATTACTATATAAGGAGTACTGACCAAACCAATGACTACTCATGATTCCATTTCTAAACTATAGGATGTTATGGTAAAACTTCGTTTGAAACGATGTGGTAGAAAGCAACGTGCGACTTGAAGGACATGATCAGCTGTGGATTCTTACATCCGTCATTTTAGATAGCAATGAAGGTGCCCTTGGCTCGACATCTTTTCTTCTGTTCTATTACTCTCGATTATAATTCAAATAGTACATAATATGATGGAGCTCGAGTAGAAAGTATTGATTTCTCAGGGGCAAGGATCTAGGGTGAGTGTCAATGAATAAGTTGGAACAACTTCGTAAGTTTATCTTCAAGATATAAATCGAAAGGATCGAATTCGAACACGTTTGAAACCTGTTTTTTCGAATTGGTAAAACTCTTTTGATTCAAAGTGTATAAAGTGGGAATCAATCATTCGAATGATTCTTTGATATAAGAAATCATAAAAAAAGGGTATGTTGCTGCCATTTTGAAATGATTAAGGATCACCGAAGTAATGTCTAAACCCAAGGATTCAAAGCAAAGATAAAAGATCGTGGAACAAGGAAAGACTTTTTTCAATTGTCTTAATAGCTAGAAAAGAAAAAAAAAACTTCTAAACGAGACAGAAAGGGGTTAGAGCCCGCTCAATAACTGAAATTCTTAAGGTCATTCTTTGAACTATTTGAGAGTTATCTAACTTGAGTTATGAGTACGAATGTCTGTTTTGTTTTTTTAGAAACAAGAAAGGGCTTTATTGTGATTCTATTTATTTAATGATTTTAGGGATCTACTTGGCATTCAAATTATAGAATTTCGAATCATTTTTTCGTGAGCCGTACGAGGGGAAAACTTCTTATACGGTTCTGGGGGGGGTATTACATCTATCCCAATGAGCCGTTTATCGAATTGTTGCAATTGATGTTCGAGCCCGAAGAGAAGGAAGAGATCTTCGTAAAGTGGGTTTTTATGATCCGATAAGGAATCAAACCCATTTAAATGTTCCCGCTATTCTCTATTTCCTTGAAAAGGGGGCTAAACCGACAGGAACTGTTCATGATATTTCAAAGAAGGCAGATGTTTTTAGGGAACTTTTTCTTAATCAAGCAAAATGAAAGAAAAAAAAAGTGTCGGTATGACTCGGATCTAATCTAATTTTTTATAACTTTTCTTTACTATTCTCTTTCTTACTCTAATCAGAACCCATTTTTTATTGTTCCTCTAAAATTACATGATAAGAATGAAAATACCTTGTATTGGTTTGATATTGATAGAAAAATCTTCAAATGAATAGAATAACTCAAAAACTTGGATCTACAAATAGAAAATTCTGATCTTCCCTTTAATTGGATGGTTTTCTTTGCAGTTCTAAAGAATGAGATTAAACTTGCTTTGTCAACTTCGTGATTAATTAATTCCAATATATTGTTTTCATATTTGCTATTTCCATTTCGTTTTTATCTATCTATTATCTATGTAGATAATCCATGTAGTGCCAATCCAACACAAGTCCTTCTTTTTTTCTTAGTAATTTAGAATGGAGTTTCTTGTCGTTTTTGTATTGTATTTTTTTCTCAACATTTATCTTGACAACAGTCTATCGAACAAATATAATTAGATCGTGGATAAAAAGAAAAAGATCCATTTCATCTTTGTTCCATAGATTTTCGTTTTTCTTTCCTTCATTTTTTATTAGTTCTTAGTTCAATGTTTTGATTGTGTCATGCAATCTTTAGTTTGGTTTTGGTTAGATTTATAGACTTTCCTTTTTGGCTTGGGGTTGCTAACTCAACGGTAGAGTACTCGGCTTTTAAGTGCGACTAGGATCTTTTACATATCTGGATGAAGCAAGGGATTCGTCCATACCGTCGGTAGAGTTTGTACGACCACGACTGATCCGAAATAGGAATGACTGGAAAAAATAGCATGTCGTATCAATAGAGAATTCTGAGAATATTTCATTCTTAAAAGTTTGGTCCTGATTTGCATTCTTGGAGCAAAATAAAATGAATTGAAAGTTGGGTCAGGTGAATAAATGGATAGAGCCCTTTGGCTCCAATTGTAGGGAAACAAAAAAAAGCCACGTGCTTATCTTCGTAATTTGAATGACTACCCGATCTAATTATACGTTAAAAATATATTAGTGCCTGCTCCGGGAAAAGTTTCTCTCATGAATGGATTATCCATTAAAAAAAATCCTAACTATTCTCCTTTTTAGAGTGGGGATGACTGTGTAAAAGAAGCCGTATATTGATAAATATCCATTTTCCAAAATCAAAAGAGCGATTAAGTTGGAAAAATAAAGGATTTCTAACCACCTTCTTATCCTATAATGAATCAAAGTTTTTTATATGGAAAAGAGAGGATAGAGAGTCCGTTGATGAGTTTACTATCTCCGAGGTGTTTATTCTTTAGGTGTTTATTCTTTATATTCCTCTAATACCTTGTTTTGACTGTATCGCATTATGTATCATTTGATAATCCACGAAATCCATTATCTTTTATTCAAATTGAATTTCGATTTTAAATGGAGGAAGTTAAAGGATATTTAGAACTCAATAAGTCTCGTCAACATGACTTTCTATATCCACTTATTTTTCAAGAATATATTTATGCATTTGCTCATGATCATAGGTCCGTTTTGTTGGAAAATGTGGATTATGACAAAAAATGCAGTTTTCTACTTCTTAAACGTTTAATTAATCGAATGTATCAACAGAATCATCTAGCTCTTTTTACTAATACTAATGGTGGTTCTAAGCAAAATGCATTTTTGGGGCACAACAAGAATTTATATTCTCAAATGCTATCAGAAGTTTTTTCAGTAATTATAGAAATTTTATTTTCTCTACGACTTGAATCTTCCTTCGAAAGGAAAGAAATAGTCAAATTTCAGAATTTACGCTCAATTCATTCCTTATTTCCTTTTTTAGAAGACCAATTGGTACATTTAACTTATGTGTCAGATATAGAAATAAACCCTCCCATCCATCTCGAAATATTGGTTCAAACCCTCCGCTACTGGGTGAAAGATGCTTCTTCGTTACATTTAGTCCGATTCTTTCTTTACAAGTATGATAATTGGAATAGTCTTATTACACTAAAGAAATCCATTTCCATTTTTTTAAAAAGGAATCAAAAATCTTTCTTGTTCCTCTATAATTCTCATGTATGTGAATCCGAATCCATACTCGGTTTTATTCGTAACCAATCGTTTCATTTACGATCAACATCTTTTGGAGTCTTTTTTGAGCGAATCCATTTCTATGGAAAAATAAAAAAACTTCTTCTAGAAGGCTTTTCTATTCAATCCAAGCTAGGGTTGTTCAAGGATCCTTTTATTCATTATGTTAGGTATCAAGGAAAAGCCTTTTTGGGCTCAAAAGGCACGCCTCTCCTGATGAGTAAATGGAAATATTACCTTATCAATTTATGGCAATGTTATTTTTACGTGTGGGTTCA